TATATAATACAACGTGAGTTTGTAATACTATATAGAATAGAAATTTGAATTAGCTTATGACGCCGACCGAGCCTTGCCTGAGTTTAGGGGTTTGACAGGAATAACGGGGACTTTTCGGCTTAGGGGGGTAGGGGGGTTTGCCGCGCGCGAGGCGAGAAGGCGAGAAAGGGGGAATCATAGAGTAGTATGTGGAATAAAGAGTAAGATTATGTACTTGAAAGAGAAGAGTGTAATTCTTAAGTATATGTCCGATATCATCACATTATCTTTGCCTGTGACCATCAAATGGGTTCCCCCTTGTTAATTAGTGGGAACACCACTGGAGATGTAATGTGAAATCCACCCGAAAAAAAAAAAAACCAAATGCCTCTAGGTGGCTGTTCACATGGGGGGTTTTTGCTAATAAAGCACTACACCATTAACTTATGCCAATGTAATTCACAATTTGGGGAGTATATAAATTTATGGACCTGAAATAGGAACCAAATGCCAGTAATAGTGCAGTTGTGCGACCCCCACAATTATTGTCCCTGATCGTTCAAGCATGATGTATCTTAAGATATAGAGTATTGATGGTTTCTCACTGCCCCATAGCACGTTATAAATTTTTATTGAGTTTTCAAGTAGTGTTAGATTAGGGTAAGCTATGCGGGTGTAATATTTATATACCGACCCGTCTCTTCAAGGATTATCAGGTGAAAATTTCAGTAGTGCCGATGGTGATCTTACTGTTGTTAGCTGTGAGTATTAAAGGTATAATCCAATAGTGATGATATATTCTGCAGAGTACGAGACCATCGTGTAATATTATACATAATATGTACTATAACACGGTGTTGAGTTATGCATATTATGTACTAGAGCATAGGACATATGTATTAGTCGGACATTTTCTATTACAGAAAATAGTTTATTTAGAATCCTAGCTTTGGGGGCTAGGGGTGGGAGTTAAAATCTCCTTTTTCTGGCACATGAGGGGATTTTAACCCCCAGTCTCCGGATTACAAGACCGGTGCTTTAAGATACATTTAAGCTACAAGGGCAGTTGAAGTTAAGTAGTTTGTTTTCTAGTCATCCTATTAATGGATGAAGGACTAGAAATAGGGCGAAATAAAAGATGGAGGCGATTTGGCCGAGAATGATGTAGGGGTGTTCGACCGGCATGCCTCCGATTCAGGTTAGGATGAACAGGTCTGCCACTAGGGCCCAGAATAGGAGTTGGGCTAGGGGACGGAAGGTTGCTCCTTGTTGTTTTGATGTGTGGAGTAATGGTACTGTTATTAGTACTAAAATTGAGGAGAATAGTGCTAAGACGCCGCCAAGTTTGTTTGGGATGGCTCGTAGGATGGCGTAGGCGAATAAGAAGTATCACTCCGGCTTGATGTGTGGGGGAGTTACGAGCGGGTCAGCGGGGATGAAGTTTTCTGGATCTTTTAACAGGTTGGGTGCGAGTGTTGTTAGGGATACTAGGGCTATAATAAAGATTATAAATCCCAGCATGTCTTTGAGTGAGAAGTATGGGTGAAATGGGATTTTGTCTGGGTCGGAGTTTAGGCCGATTGGGTTGTTGGATCCTGTTTCGTGTAGGAATAGGGCGTGTAGTACAGTGGCTGCAATGATTATGAATGGAGTAAGGAAGTGGAATGCGAAGAATCGGGTTAGTGTTGCATTATCTACGGAGAAGCCCCCTCAGACTCATTGTACTAGGGAATTTCCTACATAGGGGATCGCTGATAGTAGGTTTGTAATTACTGTGGCACCTCAGAATGATATTTGTCCTCATGGTAGGACGTATCCGACGAATGCTGTTACTATTACTAGTAGTAGTAGGACTACCCCAATGTTCCAGGTCTCTTTGTGGAGGTATGAGCCATAGTATAGGCCTCGTCCGATGTGTATATAAATACAGATAAAAAATAAGGAGGCCCCGTTTGCGTGTAGACTTTGGATAATTCAGCCGTTGTTTACGTCCCGGCAGATGTGGATTACGGATGAAAAGGCAGTTGAGATGTCGGAAGTATAGTGCATGGCTAGAAATAGTCCCGTTACGATCTGTACTATTAGACAAACTAATAGGATGGAGCCAAAATTTCATATTGTGGAAATATTGGAGGGGGCAGGGAGGTCAATAAGTGCGCTATTGATTGTCTTGAATAAGGGGTGTGTTTTTCGGGTGATCATTCAGTTCTTATAGTTGAGTTACAACGGTGGTTTTTCAAGTCATTAGTCCTGGTTAGAGTCCGGGTAAGAATTTATGACATGTTTCATTGAATTAGTTGGGCTTAGCCTATATATTGGTGTTATTGGGGTTATTACTTGTCCTTCGCCGTATTATGCGGCGCTGAGTATGGCGCTAGCGGCGGGGGTTGGGTGTATTACCTTGGTTTGGCATGGTGGGACGTTAATTGGGTTAATGTTGTTTTTAATTTATTTGGGTGGAATGTTGGTGGTTTTTGCGTATTCGTCAGCTTTGTCGGGTGAGCTGTATCCTGATACGTGGGGTGAGGGAGTGGTCAAGTTTTATGTTTTGGCATACTTAATTGGGTTTGGGATCGCGGCTTTGTGGTTTAAGTATATGCGTGGGGGGTGACGGGCTGTAATGGATGAGTATAGTGAATTTTATGCTCGGCCTGGGGATATCGGGGTAGGTTATGTGTATTATGATGGTGGGGCTATGTTATTGGTGTGCGGTTGGGCGTTGTTGTTGTGTCTTTTTGCGGTGTTAGAGTTGACTCGAGGTTCTAAACGGGGTGCGCTTCGGGCTGTTTAGGTTATAGCCAGGAGGGCGGTGATCAAGATTATAGAAATTAGGTAAGAGGCTATGTAGACTTTGACAGAGTCTTGGCCGGGACTATCGAAGAAGGAGGTTAGGCGGTGGTGTGCTGGGTGTAGGGTTTTAGGTCCAATTTCTAGTCATTGTCGGTCGATTTTGGTGGCTTGTTTGCCTAGTGTTAGGGTGAGTTTTGGTATGGCTCGATGGATAATATTTGGGAAGAATCCTAGTATGTTAGAGAAGTTGTATAGTGCCAGGGTGGGGGTAATCTTGGTTTGTTTGGAGGCTGTATTGGCTAGTGTTAGTGCAATAATGACTCCTATAATTGTAACAATTAGTGCGGCTAGTTTTATTTGGGGGGTTATGGTTATGGTTGGGGTTTTTAGTGGTAGGAAGTTTGAGGTGATAATTAGTCCTGCGACAATACTTCCTCAGGCTAGGCGTTCAATGGGTGCAGTTATCGTTTTATCATTTTCATTAATTGGAGACAGGGAGGGGAATCGGGGGGAGCCTATGATTACGAAGAAGATGACTCGGAGGCTATATACTGCTGTGAATGACGTGGCGATTAGTGTTAGGATCAGGGCTCAGGCGTTTAAGTGGGAGGTATTTAGAGCTTCAATGATTGCATCTTTTGAGAAAAAGCCTGCAAGGAAGGGCATTCCTGTTAGGGCCAGGCTGCCAATGATGAGGCAGGAGGTTGTGAATGGTATTAGTTTATGTAGTCCCCCCATTTTTCGGATATCTTGTTCGTCGTTTAGGCTATGAATAATTGATCCGGAGCAGAGGAATAGTATAGCTTTGAAAAAGGCGTGGGTGCAGATGTGGAGGAAGGCCAATTGGGGTTGGTTGAGTCCGATGGTGACTATTATTAGCCCCAGTTGACTCGATGTTGAAAATGCTACGATTTTTTTGATATCATTTTGTGTTAGTGCGCAGGTGGCAGTAAATAGGGTTGTTAGAGCTCCTAGGCATAGGCAGGTGGTTAGGATAAATTGGTTGTTTTCTATCAGGGGGTGTAGGCGGATTAGGAGGAAGATACCTGCAACTACTATTGTGCTGGAGTGTAGTAGGGCTGAGACTGGGGTTGGGCCTTCTATTGCTGAGGGTAGTCAGGGGTGTAGTCCGAATTGGGCAGATTTTCCGGCTGCTGCTAGGATAATTCCTATTAGGGGGATTGTTAGGTCTAAGTCTTTGGATAGGAGGAAGATTTGGGGGAGTTCTCATGAGTTGAGGGTTATTGCGATTCAGGCAATTGCCAGGATTAGTCCTACGTCTCCGACTCGGTTGTATAGGACTGCTTGGAGGGCTGCCGTGTTAGCATCTGCTCGGCCGTGCCATCACCCAATTAATAGGAAGGATATAATTCCTACACCTTCTCATCCGATGAATAGCTGAAATAGGTTGTTAGCGGTTACTAGAATAATTATGGCTACTAAGAATAGTAGTAAGTATTTAAAGAATCGGTTTAGGTGGGGGTCGGAGTGTATGTATCAGGATGCGAATTCTAAGATTGATCAAGTAACATATAGGGCAATGGGGGTGAAGATTAATGAGTAGTTGTCAAATTTAAAGCTTATGTTAATGTCGAAGTTTGCAGTATTTATTCAGTTTCAGGTGGTGATGACGGTTTCCGTTCCTTGATCTAAGAAGATGATGAGTGGGAGCATGTTGATGAAAAATGCGGTAATTACGGCAGCTTTGATGTGTTTAGTAGCTCAAGTCCGGTTGAAGGGTTTTGGGTTGAGGGTTATAATGATGGGTCATACAAGAATTACTAGAGTGAGTAGTAGGGAGGTAGTTGCAATGGTATTTAGCATAGCTGCTACTTGGAGTTGCACCAAGAGTTTTTGGTTCCTAAGACCAACGGATGAGCTATTATCCTTTAGGAGCGGGTTGAATGAGCCGCGGAGTTTAACTGCGGGGGTAAAGGATTAGCAGTCCTTACTGCTTCAGGCCTCTTTCGGCGGATAAGAGGAATTTAACCTCTATTATTAGAATCACAATCTAATGTTTTATATTAAACTATATCTGCAGAATCATCATCCTCACATTACTTCTGGTTTTGCTATGAGGAGGATCACTGGTGCTAGGTGAAGAAATATAAGTAGGTGCTCTCGTGTGTGTGAGGGGGGAAGATTAGTGATGTGTTGTGGGAGGGGGCCACGTTGTGTTATTATATATAGGTATAGGGAGTAGGCAGCGGTAATTAGGATCCCTGCCCCCGTTATTGTGAGGGTTCGAGAGGATCAATTAAATAGGGCTGTAACGATTATTAGTTCTCCTATTAGGTTGGGTAGTGGGGGTAGGGCCAGGTTTGCTAAGTTAAAGATAAATCATCAAAGGGCGGTGAGTGGAAAGATAATTTGTAGTCCTCGGGCTAAAACTATGGTTCGGCTGTGGGTGCGTTCGTATGTGGTGTTAGATAAACAGAATAGGGCAGAGGATACCAGGCCGTGTGAGACCATAAGTACTAGTGCTCCGGTAAATCCTCAGGGGGTTTGGAGTAGGATACCACAAGTTACGAGCCCTATGTGGCTGACAGATGAGTAGGCGATTAAAGATTTTATGTCCGATTGTCGAAGACAAATGGCGCCCGTTATGAAAACGCCTCAGAGGGCTAGTATGATAAAGGGGTATACCAGGTCTTTTGATATGGGGCTTAGGATAACTATCACTCGTATCATGCCGTATCCTCCCAATTTTAGTAAGACCGCTGCTAGTACTATTGACCCTGCTACTGGGGCTTCTACGTGGGCTTTTGGTAGTCAGAGGTGAATGCCATATAGGGGTATTTTTACTAAGAAGGCAATTAGGCATGCTGCTCATCAGAGTTTGTCTCCTCAGGAGTTGGGGTCTATTGGGGGTTGAATATATTGAATGATGGGTATTGAGAGGGTGCCTGTGGTTTGATGTAGTATTATTAAGGCTACTAGCAGTGGTAGTGAGCCTGCCAGGGTGTAAAATAGGAAGTATGTTCCGGCGCTTAGTCGTTCGGCTTGGTTGCCTCATCGGGTGATGAGGATAAGAGTGGGGATTAGGGTTGTTTCGAATATCACATAAAACATGGTGATTTCGGTGGCACTGAATGCTAGGATTAGGGAGGCTTGGAGGGAGGCCAAAAGAGCGATGAAAGTTCGTTGTCGACTGATGGGCTCTGTTTTAATGTGATGTTGACTGGCCAGGATTATGAGTGGCAGAAGTCAGCAGGTAAGGACTAGCAGGGGTGTTGATAGGGGGTCTGTGGCCATGTATAGGTTGGCGGCCGTCCATCCGGTTTCGAAGGATCATTTAATTAAGATAAAGCTGATGGAGGCAATAATTATACTGTGGACAGTTATATTGGTTCATAGTCATTTGGGGGAGGAAAGTCAGATTGTTGGGAATAGTATGAGGGTTGGGATTAGAATTTTTAGCATTTTAGTAGGTTTAGGGCTTTGATTTGATTTGAGCCGTGGGTTCGGGTTGTGGCAACTAGCAGGGCTAGGCCTGCGGCAGCTTCACAGGCTGAGAAGGTTAGTACTATAATAGGGGCTGCGTAGGAGGTGGTTGACTCATGATGCAACGTTCATAGTGAAAGGCCAATAAATAGGCCTAGTATTACTGTTTCTAGACACAGTAGGGCTGATAATAGGTGTGAACGATGGAAGATCAAGCCTATTATTCCTGTGAAGAATGTGCCGCCAAAGACGATTGTTACAGACATTGTAAGGGAGTCGTGGGTTTTAACCGCGATTCTCTGAGCCGAAATCAGAGGTCTTATATTTGGACTAACTGCCTATTGGGCTCATTCGAGGCCTCCTCGTAATCATTCATAGACTAGGCCTAGTGTAAGTAGCACTAGGATAACTACTGCCCACGTTAGGGTGTGGAGGGGGTTTGATAGTTGGATTGCTCAGGGTAGGGGTAGTAAAAGGGCAATTTCTAGATCAAACAGTAGAAACAGAATAGCTAATAGAAAGAAACGCAGGGAGAAGGGAAGTCGTGCTGATCCTCGTGGTTCACAGCCACATTCGTAGGGGGATAGTTTTTCGGTGTCGGGGTTTTTAAGGGGCAGTCAAAATGCTACTAGAATTAGAATCAGGGATAGGGCTGTAGCGAGGGTTAGCATGGTTATAATTAAATTCACTATCTTTCCTTGGATTTTAACCAGGACCGGGTGATTGGAAGTCACTTGTACTTTTTGATACTAGAAAGATATGAGCCTCATCAGTAAATGGAGACATATAGGAACAATCATACTACATCTACGAAATGTCAATATCAGGCGGCTGCTTCAAATCCAAAGTGGTGGTCTGATGTAAAATGATATTTAATTTGTCGTAATAAGCAGGTGGCAAGGAAAGTAGAGCCAATGATGACATGTAGTCCGTGGAATCCTGTTGCTACAAAGAATGTTGAGCCGTAGATTCCGTCTGCAATGGTGAACGGAGCTTCATAATATTCTATGGCTTGGAGAAGAGTAAAGTAGAATCCCAGCAGGATTGTCAGTGTAAGGGATTGAATTGCTTGTTTGCGTTCTCCCGCCATGAGGCTGTGATGGGCCCATGTAACCGTGATGCCGGATGCTAAAAGTACTGCGGTGTTAAGGAGTGGAACTTCGAATGGGTCTAGGGTTGTGATTCCGGTGGGAGGTCAGCATCCCCCTAGTTCGGGGGTAGGGGCGAGGCTGGAGTGGTAAAAGGCTCAGAAGAATCCTAAAAAGAAAAATACTTCGGAGGCAATAAAGAGGATTATGCCATATCGTAGGCCTTTTTGTACGGGGGGTGTGTGGTGGCCTTGAAATGTGCCTTCTCGTACGATATCTCGTCATCATTGGTACATTGTTAATATTATTAGTATTAGGCCCAGGGTTATTAGTGTGATATTGTGAAAATGGAATCAAATTGCTAAGCCTGATGTTGTTAAGAGGGCAGCTACTGCGCCGGTTAGGGGTCAGGGGCTTGGATCTACTATGTGATATGCGTGTGCTTGGTGGGTCATTATACGTTTTCTTGTAGGTAGAGGCTTAGCAGTAAGACAAATACGTAGGCTTGAATAATGGCTACTGCCACTTCTAGTAGTGTTAGTAATACTAGTAGTGTGGCGGTGAGTATGGCTACTGTGGTTATTGTTGGTGCAAGTGTAATAGTTGCGGTTGAAATCAGTTGAATTAGTAGATGACCGGCTGTTAAATTGGCTGTTAATCGTACGCCTAAGGCTAAGGGTCGGATAAATAGGCTAATTGTTTCGATAATAATCAGGATGGGGATAAGTAGGGCAGGGGTTCCTTCTGGCAATAGATGGCCCAGGGCCACTGTTGGTTGATTTCGTAGTCCAATAATCACAGTTGCTAGTCATAGTGGGACAGCTAGGCCTATGTTCAAGGATAATTGGGTTGTGGGTGTAAATGTGTAGGGGAGTAATCCTATAATATTTAATGTGAGAATAAATATTATTAGGGAGGCCAGAATCATGGCTCATTTATGTCCTCCTTGATTTAGTGGTGTTAGTAATTGTTGTGTGAATATTTTAATGAATCAGCTTTGAAGGGATATAAGTCGATTGTTTTGATGTCGATTGGTTGGGGTGAGGATTAGGATTGAGGGTAATGTAAGGGCAATAGCGATTAGAGGAATTCCTAGATATGTGGGGCTTATGAATTGGTCGAATAGGTTTGGTGTCATGGTCAGTTTCAGGTGATTGATTCAAGTTTTTTAGTGTCGGGGGTTGTGATTTCATTTGTGAAGTTATAATTTAATACTTTATTAGGGAGTACTGTTAAGAAGATTAATCATGAGAGTGCAAGAATTATGAACCATGGGTCTGGATTTAATTGTGGCATGTCACTAGAGGTGGTTTGGGGCCCACCAATCTTTAGCTTAAAAGGCTAATGCTTGTCCGTTTAGCTTTCTAATGAGGCGTCAAGTATTAGTGAAGATCAGCTTTCAAAATGTTTTAATGGGACGGCCTCTACGACGATGGGTATGAAGCTGTGGTTTGCGCCGCAGATTTCTGAACACTGTCCGTAAAATACCCCAGGGCGAGAGGTAATAAAAGATGTTTGATTGAGTCGTCCTGGGACGGCATCCATTTTGACCCCTAATGCGGGAACTGTTCAGGAGTGTAGGACATCTTCAGCTGAAACTAGTACTCGGATGGGTGATTCTATTGGAATTACCATTCGATGATCTGTTTCTAGCAGGCGGAATTGACCCGGAAGAAGGTCTTGTGTGGGGGTTATATAGGAGTCGAAGGTTAGATTTTCGTAGTCAGTGTATTCGTAGCTTCAGTATCATTGATGTCCTATAGCTTTCACGGTTAGGTGGGGGTCGTTGACTTCGTCTATTAGGTAAAGAATTCGTAAGGATGGGAGGGCAATTAAGATAAGGATCACTGCGGGTAGGATAGTTCATACAATTTCAATTTCTTGTGAGTCTAAAATGTATTTATTAGTAAGTTTAGTGGTTACTATTACAACAATAATGTATAGTACTAGAGTGCTAATCAGGAAAACAATTATTAAGGCATGGTCATGGAAGTGTAGAAGTTCTTCTATTATAGGGGAAGCTGCGTCTTGGAATCCCAGCTGAGAGGGGTGTGCCATTAAAGCTTTAAAGCCTGGGGATACGCAGGGTTTTAACCTGCAATTTCGTCTTGACAAGGCGATGTAGTGGTTTATACTAGTGTCCCGTTAAAGAAAGTGGCAGAGTGGTTATGCAGCTGGCTTGAAACTAGCTTATTGGGGTTCGATTCCCTTCTTTCTCGTTAATTTGAACTTGTACAAAGGCCGGCTCTTCAAATGTGTGGTAAGGGGGTGGGCATCCATGGAGTCATTCTACGTTTGTAGGGGTTAGTTCTACGGAGAGAACTTCTCGTTTGGCAGTAAAGGCCTCTCATAAGATGAATAGGAATATTACAACTGCTACTAGGGAGATAAGAGAGCCAATTGATGAGACAATATTTCATAGTGAGTAGGCATCTGGGTAGTCTGAGTACCGTCGTGGCATGCCCGCTAGCCCTAGAAAGTGTTGTGGGAAGAAGGTTAGGTTGACACCTACGAATATTGTGCTGAAGTGAATTTTTGTTCATGTGCTGTGCATTGTGTATCCTGTGAATAGGGGGAATCAGTGTACGAAGGCTCCCATGATGGCAAATACTGCCCCTATTGATAGAACATAATGGAAGTGGGCTACTACGTAATAGGTGTCATGCAGTACAATGTCTAAGGATGAGTTGGCTAATACGATTCCGGTTAGCCCTCCTACGGTGAAGAGGAAGATGAAGCCTAGGGCCCATAGTAAGGGGGTTTCTCATTTAATTGATCCTCCATGTAGGGTAGCAAGTCAGCTAAATACTTTTACACCCGTAGGGATTGCAATGATTATTGTTGCTGATGTAAAATATGCTCGAGTGTCTACGTCCATTCCTACTGTAAATATATGATGGGCTCAGACAATGAAGCCCAGGAGGCCGATAGCTATTATGGCTCAAACTATTCCTATATATCCAAAGGGTTCTTTTTTCCCAGCGTAGTAGGCTACGATGTGGGAGATTATCCCGAATCCTGGAAGAATTAGAATGTAGACTTCTGGATGTCCAAAAAATCAGAAGAGGTGTTGGTAAAGAATTGGGTCTCCTCCTCCTGAGGGGTCAAAGAAGGTGGTGTTTAGGTTTCGATCTGTTAGAAGCATTGTGATACCGGCAGCCAAGACTGGCAGTGAAAGTAGTAGAAGGACAGCTGTAATTAAGACGGCTCACACAAACAGGGGAGTTTGATACTGTGAGATTGCTGGAGGTTTCATATTAATAATTGTTGTGATGAAGTTGATGGCTCCTAAAATGGATGATACCCCTGCAAGATGTAGAGAGAAGATGGTCAGGTCTACGGAGGCTCCTGCATGTGCCAGGTTTCCGGCTAGGGGAGGGTAGACAGTCCAGCCTGTTCCTGCGCCTGCTTCAACTCCAGAAGAGGCTAGCAGTAGTAGAAAGGATGGGGGCAGGAGTCAGAAGCTTATATTATTTATTCGAGGGAATGCTATGTCGGGGGCTCCAATTATTAATGGAACGAGTCAGTTGCCGAACCCCCCGATCATGACGGGTATTACTATAAAGAAGATTATAACGAAGGCATGTGCAGTGACGATAACATTGTAAATCTGGTCGTCGCCTAGAAGGGCTCCCGGCTGGGCTAGCTCCGCTCGAATTAATAGGCTAAGGGCTGTGCCGACTATTCCGGCTCAGGCACCAAATACTAGATAGAGGGTGCCAATGTCTTTATGATTGGTTGAGAAGAATCAGCGTGTAATTGTCACAGGTAGGGTGGCCGAGAGTTTAGGCGGTGGATTGTAGCTCCATAAACAAAGGTTTGAGTCCTTTTCCTACTAAGTCCCGTGGTGTATAACATTTCGGATTGCAAATCCGAAGACGCCGGTTAACAGCCTGCCGGGGCTTTCCCCGCCTTTTTGAAGGGAGGCGGGGGAAGTAGATGAATGCTCGCTGGCTTGAGCACCTAGCTGTTAACTAGGAGTTCGTAGGATCGAGGCCTTCTCATCTAGAAAGGCTTTAGCTTAATTAAAGTGTCTGAGTTGCATTCAGAAGATGTGGGATAGAGTCCTACAAGTCTTATACAGGGACTAGGAGATTTTCACTCCTGCTTAGAGCTTTGAAGGCTCTTGGTCTGGGTTATCCTAAGTCTCTAGTTTACTAGTGCCTGGGCTAGGGGTGCTAGGGGCAGTAATGTCAGGGCAGAGGTTATGAAAGCGGCGAGTGGGACAGTATTTTTTTTGGTTTGTAAGCGTCAGGGGGTAGAAGAATTGTTTGTGTTTGGGGCGGTTGTTAGGATTATGGCGTAACATAGTCGTAGGTAGAAGTACAGGCTTATTAATGAGGCAAGTGCTAGGGTAACGGCTGTTAGGGGGAGTCCTTGTGCAGTGAGGTCTTGTAGGATTAATCATTTTGGTAAGAATCCTGTTAGTGGGGGGAGTCCGCCTAGTGAAAGTAGTGTTAGGGAGGCAAGGGCCGCTGTGGAGGGTGCTTTGGTCCAGGCTATTGCTAGTGTGTTGATTTTTGTTGTGGATATCAATTTGAATACTAAGAAGGTTGCTGATGTTATGATAAAGTATGTAATTAGAACTAGTATTGTTAATTGTTGGTTGAATTGTGAGATTATAACAATTCATCCGAGGTGGGCGATGGATGAGTAGGCTAGAATTTTTCGTAGTTGGGTTTGATTTAGTCCTCCTCATCCGCCAATGAGGGCTGATAGTAGGCCTAGAGCAATTAATAGTTGTGGGTTGGCGTAGGGGGCGGTTTGAATAATTAATGCGAATGGTGCTAGTTTTTGTCATGTGGCTATAATGAGTCCGGTGGTTAAATCTAGGCCTTGTATAACAGGGGGCATTCAGAAGTGTGTTGGGGCTAATCCTACTTTTAGTGCTAGTGCTATAGTAATTAGGGTAATTGCAATTGGATTGGACAAGCAGAAGATGTTTCATTCTCCTGTGGTTCAGGCATTGATGGTGCTTGCGAATAGAATTGTTGCTGCGGCAGCAGCTTGGGCTAGGAAGTACTTTGTAGTGGCTTCAACTGCCCGTGGGTGGTGGTGTTGGGCTATTAATGGGAGAATTGCTAATGTATTGATTTCAAGGCCTATTCATGCTAGTAGTCAGTGGGATGTTATGAATGTTAGGGTTGTACCTAGGCCCAGGCTAAGTAGTAAAATTGTTAGAGTGTAGGGGCTCATTGGTAAGAGAAGGATTTTAACCTACATTTTTGGGGTATGGGCCCAAAAGCTTTATTAGCTTATCTTAACTAGAGAGTGGTGTAACGGGAGCACTTGGAGTTTTGATCTCCATAATATGGGTTCGATTCCCTTCTTTCTAAGGAGTCGGGAGGATTTTAGCCTCCATGTGTCACTCTATCAAAGTGGTCCTTGGGCATTCAGGCACGATTCCTGTCATTTTATATTTGTGGGGGTAAGCCGCTTAGTGATACGGGTATTGAGGTATGTAATAGGATGAGGGCTGTAGCTGCTGGGAGGAAGCTCTTTCATGCTAGATGTATTAATTGATCGTATCGGAATCGAGGGTATGAGGCTCGGACTCACAGGAATGTTATTGCTAAGAGGGTTGCTTTTATTATGATTACTGCGGTGGTTATAGGGGGGAAGGGGTTGTAGGTTGTACCTATAAATATTATTGCTGTAAATGTGTTTATTATTAGGATGTTGGCGTATTCGGCTAGGAAGAATAGGGCAAAGGGCCCCCCAGCATATTCAACGTTAAACCCTGATACAAGTTCTGATTCCCCCTCCGTTAGATCAAAGGGGGCTCGATTAGTTTCTGCTAACGTTGAAATATATCATATTGCGGCTAGGGGTCAGGCTGGAAGGGCAAATCATGTTGTTTCTTGGGAGGTGATGAATGTTTGTATGTTGAAGTCCCCGGAAAATATAATTATAGCTAACAGGATTAGTCCTAGGCTGATTTCGTATGAAATGGTTTGTGCGACTGCTCGTAGGGCTCCGATTAGTGCATATTTTGAGTTTGAGGCTCACCCTGAGCCCAGAATCGAGTAAACTGCTAGACTAGATAGGGCTATAATAAATAATGCACCTAGGTTCAGGTCTGTTAGAGCATGTGGTATGGGTAGAGGGGATCATATTATTATGGCTAGTGTTAAGGCTAGTGTAGGTGATGCTACGAATAAAAATGGGGAGGAAGTTGATGGGCGAACCGGTTCTTTGGTGAATAGTTTTGCTGCGTCTGCAAGCGGTTGAAAGATTCCCCATGGTCCAACTACATTTGGGCCTTTTCGTAGCTGTATATATCCTAAGATTTTTCGTTCGACTAAGGTTAGAAAGGCAACCCCCAGTAGTACTGAGACAATGTAGGTTAAGCAGTGCAGGAGTTGCAGTAGGGCGGGTATCAGTATTAAGGGGAGGATTTGAACCTCCGGTAGAAAGGACTTAGGTCTTTTGCAATTACCGGGCTCTGCCACCTTAATAATCTTATCTAGATTGTAGGTGATGCTCCCCTTATTTGATTTAGTTGTTTTCATTAAGTTGGGGTGGGGCATATTAATATCATGGGCCCCCTCTTTCCGGTCCTTTCGTACTAGAGGAGGGCGTTTTACAAAAATAACTGAGCTGGATTGCTCCGGTCTGAACTCAGATCACGTAGGACTTTAATCGTTGAACAAACGAACCCTTAATAACGGTTGCACCATTAGGATGTCCTGATCCAACATCGAGGTCGTAAACCCCCTTGTCGATATGGGCTCTGAAAGGGGATTGCGCTGTTATCCCTAGGGTAGCTTGGTTCGTTGTTCGGCGGGTGCCGGATCTTCGAGGTCAGAAGTTCTGTTATTTAGAGATGTCTCTCTTGATTTTAGGGGAGTGCCCCATCTGCGCGGTAGCTTTATTTTCTTCCGCGGTCGCCCCAACCAAAGACTAGGACCAATGTACTATTAGATTTAAACTGATGTTGGGTGTCATTGATATAGGTGGTCTAGCGTCTTAAGTTCCAAAGGGTCTTCTCGTCTTGTATGTTTATGCCCGCTTCTGCACGGGCAGATCAATTTCATTGACTTGAAAAGGGAGACAGTTAAACCCTCGACTTACCATTCATACAGGTCTCTATTTAAAAGACAAGTGATTGCGCTACCTTCCCACGGTTAAAAATACCGCGGCCGTTTTCATTTTCTCTGCGTTCGAGCGACCTCCAATCACTTTTGATTTTTGCCTGAGGCGATGTTTTTGGTAAACAGGCGGGGCTCAGTGTTTGCCGAGTTCCTTCCTTTTCTTTTGGTCTTTCCTTTATTGCCTTCCAGTGTTGGGTTAACGATTGGGTTATGTGGGTGCTTCTTGGTGTTTGGTGTGACCACATTTCCCTCTGTGGCTTGGGTTCGGGTAATTGCTAGTGACGGGTTCGAACTAGCGTACACGTAGGCTTGGGAGAGGGGGGGTTTCCCCCTCTTATTACTCATTTTAGCATTATCTCTTCCATGTGGGCATGGGGCGGCCTAATATGGTTAGGGGTTTTAGATTAAGTATTTAAATAATAGAATTCAGTTTTGCTGGAGCTTTAACGCTTTCTGTTTAGGTGGCTGCTTTTGGGCCCACTAGAGCAGTATGTCTTGTTTAATATAATCTTTAACCTCCTGGTGAGGTTGTATCCTGTTTCTTAAGGGCTGTACCCCTTAGGAATAACTCTCGCATATTTCTCTGGCTCGTTAAATTGCAAGCTGTTTGAGTTAAGGAGTGCGAGGCTGAACTCATATTCATTTCTTAGGCAACCAGCTATAACTAAGTTCGATAGGTCTGTCACCGCTACTCGGAGATCTTCCCACTCTTTTGCCACAGAGATGGGTTGGCCCTGGTTATAGGCTGTCTCGGAGTAGCTCACTTAGTTTCGGGGTGTTGAACTAAAGTTCGCTTTGCTCGGGGGTAGGTGGCTAAATCATGATGCAAAAGGTACGAGGGTTAATCTCTGCTTAGTTGTGCTTTAATGATTTGTTTCATTTCTTTTTCAGCGTTCCCTTGCGGTACTGTTACTATGGCTTAATTGGTGCCTTTTCTGTCTCACATACTGGGGCGGTAGAATGTTTTAGTTTGTGTTGTGGTGGTTTAATGATAGGTTATCAATGTTGGGTGTTGTTTGGGTGTTTTAAGCTAGCTGTTTGGCTCAGGGCGACCCAGTTTGCGTGGGTATCTTTTCCGTGTAAAGGAGATGTATTGCTGTTATTACTACGCCCTGCTTATTCCAAGTGCACCTTCCGGTACACTTACCATGTTACGACTTGCCTCCCCGTATGGGCGGTATGTATTATTATGAATGTTTGGGTGTGTGCATGGGGAGAGTGACGGGCGGTATGTGCACGTCTCAGAGCCTAATTCAAAAGAACTCTCTATTTTCTTTTTACTACTAAATCCACCTTTGTGGCACAGTATTTCAGGGTGCCGTTCGTATGCTCTGTTGTAGAAAATGTAGCCCATTTCTACCCACTCCGTACGCTACACCTCGACCTGACGTTTTTGGGTGGACCAATTTTGCTCACTGTTATACCTTTGCAGGGTAAGCTGACGACGGCGGTATATAGACGGTGCTAGACAAGGGGTGGTAAGGTTTAACGGGGATTATCGGTTTTAGAACAGGCTCCTCTAGGTGGTTCTGAGACACCGCCAAGTCCTTTGGGTTTTGAGCTGTGGCTTGTAGTACCCTGGCGAATGTGATGATACATATAAGGTTTAGGGCTAAGCATAGTGGGGTATCTAATCCCAGTTTGTTTCTTAGCTTTCGTGGGGTCAGGTAATTTTGTCTAAAGCTACTTTCGTGTTTGGGTTTCTTGCCTTCGAGAGGCTTATAACAGCTTAGAGGGTTTTTCAGCTTTATTTTATTTTACCCCTAACCACTCTTTACGCCGCGCTTATCAACTAGGGTCTTTCGTATAACCGCGGTGGCTGGCACGAATTTTACCGGCCCTCTTAGCCCTGACTAAGTCAAGTTTGCACTTATGGCTTAATGTAAATTACTGCTGAAATCCCTTGGGGGTGTGGCGTAGCAAGGCGTCGTGGGCTAGGTTGAAGGCTGTGCCTGATGCCTGCTCCTCATCTCCGGGTGGGAGAAATTGAGGGCATTCTCACGGGGATGCGGATACTTGCATGTATAAATTAGGCTAAAGCTGATAGTAAAGTCGGGACCAGGCCTTTGTGCCTGCGGAATTTTTTAGGGTTCAATCTTAACATCTTCAGTGTTGCGCTTTAAATTTAAGCTACGCTGGC